CTACCCATCCTGTATATTGTCCTTTTCGTTCCGTGTTGGAATAGACGAGATTTTACGAAAAAAGTTATTGATAAAAGAGAACAAATATTTCTTTTTTTTCGATGCGAATTTGACACAAGATGAAGGAAATCGCTATTTCAATTTCGAATTAAAAAAAAATATTTAGAATATTCTATAATAAAAAAGAGTTCCATCATAACTATATAGTTATAGTGAAGTAATACTCCGGGTTCTCACAAAACAAAAGAAAATCCTTTTTTCAAAACTCATTCCTTATTTTATTAGTTAATGATCTAGTGATTGGATCTCTATGCTTATTCCGATATAAAATGAAATATTCAAATGATTTTTCATCGAATGACTATTCATCTATTGTATTTTCACGTAAATAGGGGCAAGAAAGTTCTATGGAAAAATGGTGGTTCAATTCGATGTTGTATAAAGGAAAATTAGAATACAGGTGTGGGCTAAGTAAATCAATCGATAGGTTTGGTGATCCTATTGAAAAAACCAGTGTAAGTGAGGATCCGGTTATAAACGATATGGATAAAAAGATTCATAGTTGGAGTGAAAGTTCTAGTTACAGTAATGCTAATCATTTAGTGGGTGTCAGGGACGTTCGTAATTTTATCTCTGATGACACCTTTTTAGTTAGAGATAGTAATAGGAATATTTATTCCATATATTTGGATATTACTAATCAAATTTTTGAGATTGACAATGATCCTTCTTTACTGAGTGAACGAGAAAGTTCTTTTTTTAGTTATTGGACTTATGCTTATCTGAAGAATGGATCGAAGAATGACGATCCGCCCTGTGATCATTCCATGTATGATACTAAATACAGTTGGAATAATCACATTACTAGGTGCATTAACTCTTATCTTGGTTCTCAAATTTGTATTGAGAGTTCCTTTTTAAGTAGTAGTGACAATTCCAGTGACAGTTACATTTATAGTTCCATTTATGGTGAAAGTAGAAATAGTAATGAAAGGGGGAGCTCCAGTATAAGAACTAGCAGGAATGGTATTGATTTCACTCGAAGAGAAAATTCTACTGATTTCGATTTGACTCAAAAATATAGGCATTTGTGGGTTCAATGCGAAAATTGTTATGGATTAAATTATAAGAAACTTTTGAAGTCCAAAATGAATATTTGTGACCAATGTGGATATCATTTGAAAATGAGTAGTTCAGATCGAATCGAACTTTCGATTGATCCAGGTACTTGGGATCCTATGGATGAAGACATGGTTTCTCTGGATCCTATTGAATTTCATTCGGAGGAGGAACCTTATAAAGATCGTATTGATTCTTATCAAAGAAAGACAGGATTAACCGATGCTGTTCAAACAGGCACAGGTCGACTAAACGGTATTCCCATAGCAATTGGAGTTATGGATTTTCAGTTTATGGGGGGTAGTATGGGATCCGTAGTAGGCGAGAAAATCACCCGTTTGATCGAGTACGCTACCAATAAATTTGTACCTCTGATTCTAGTGTGTGCTTCCGGAGGAGCACGTATGCAAGAAGGAAGCTTGAGCTTGATGCAAATGGCTAAAATATCTGCTGCTTTATATGATTATCAATCCCATAAAAAGTTATTCTATATATCAATCCTTACATCTCCTACTACTGGTGGGGTAACGGCTAGTTTTGGGATGTTGGGGGATATCATTATTGCCGAACCGAATGCTTATATTGCATTCGCAGGTAAAAGAGTAATTGAACAAACATTGAATAAGATAGTACCTGAAGGTTCACAAGCGGCTGAATATTTATTCGATAAGGGCTTATTCGATCCAATTGTACCACGTAATCCTTTAAAGGGTGTTCTGAGTGAGTTATTTAAGCTTCACGCTTTTTTTCCTTTGAATTAAAATTCACTTATTAAGTTAAGTAGAGCCTTAAGTCAAATTATTTTTATTTAATTTAGTTACATTTTTGTATTTGTAGCGAACAATTAGATAGTTTATCGGAATCAAAGTAAAAATTCTAAGGAAGAATTTCTTTTTTCTTTGGTGACATAATCATAATATTTAATTATAAATTGTATAAAGAATCGTGCGGATAATTCTTTTTTTTATACCGATATTACTGATTATTAATTAGGAAACCTCTATCTCTATCAACAAGATAAAAAAAATGGTTCCTTCTTCGAAATTCAAATTGGGCAAGGCAAATAAAATAAACCTAAGGTCATCTTTCCTTCTTGCTTCGTATGTATAGTATATATAATTCAAATATAGAAAATATAGATATAGAGTATCTTTTCTTTCTACTCTATCTTCCGAGAATCTCTATTTTTACTAAGAATCCTGTTGTTGGATTGAATTCTAACGAATCCTTCGGGAATTTGTAAGAAACTCTTTATTTCTTTATTTATTAAATAAAATAAAAATGAGAATTCAATTCTAATTTTAAGACAAGAATAGAATAGATTATCATACGTATATTTCTATATTTCATGTAGAAAGATAAAGAAGAATAAGTCTCATTTATTTAATTATTTATTCCTTGCACTTATTATTTAATATATATACTCACTTAGATATACTCAATCTAATTATATACGAATTATAATTATTCTAAGATATCTTTCTAACAATAACAGGTACAAATATTAAATCGAGGTACCCATTCTATGACAACTCTTAACAACTTACCCTCTCTCTTTGTGCCTTTAGTGGGCCTAGTATTTCCGGCAATTGCAATGGCTTCTTTATCTCTTCATGTTCAAAAAAACAAGATTTTTTAGATTCGATAGGTGCAAATCTTATCTATTTTTTTTCAAGACTTAGATATAGATAACACAGATATCTATTTAGTAGTAGTATAATATGGCGGTTTCCTCCGAACATAGATCTTATGTATGCGTAAATATATGGGTAAATAAATTATAGCAATTTTCAAATAGATCGGAATCGAGGTGGATGTATGAAATGTAAAGTCAATGTATCTATATGTGGATATCTATAGGAGATCATAGAAAAGGGATATTCTTATTTTAGACCTAACCAATTGGATCTAACCAATTAGATGAATTACTCCTAAAGGGTTACATCCGAATGATGCTAGTTGATGAGAGTTACTTCGGAAACAAAAAAAGGAAAGTCAAATTCATTTGGACTATTTTCTCAATTCCAATAAAATGCAACTGGATCTAGTATGAGTTGGCGATCAGAACATATATGGATAGAACTTATAGTGGGGTCTCGAAAAATAAGTAATTTCTGCTGGGCCTTTATCCTTTTTTTAGGTTCACTAGGATTCGTATTAGTTGGATCTTCCAGTTATCTCGGTAAGAATTTGATATCTTTAGTTCCCTCTCAACAAATTCTTTTTTTTCCACAAGGGATCGTGATGTCTTTCTACGGTATCGCAGGTCTCTTTATTAGTTCCTATTTGTGGTGCACAATTTCGTGGAATGTAGGTAGTGGCTATGATCGATTCGATAGAAAAGAAGGAATAGTGTGTATTTTTCGTTGGGGATTTCCTGGAAAAAATCGTCGCATCTTCCTACGATTTCGTATGAAAGATATTCAGTCCATCCGAATAGAAGTTCAAGAGGGTATTTATGCTCGTCGTGTCCTTTATATGGAAATCAAAGGACAGGGGGCCGTTCCCTTGACGCGTACTGATGAGAATTTGACTCCGCGTGAAATTGAGCAAAAAGCCGCCGAATTGGCCTATTTCTTGCGCGTACCGATTGAAGTATTTTGAAATGAACTTGAACTGAAGAAGAAATTCTTTCCCGTCGGCAGGGAAAAAATTCAAGAATTCTCTTTTCTTTCTTCAGCATAGCATAGCTTAATAAAGTTTTTTCAGAACGTTCATTCGATCCAAAGTAGACGTATATGGAACATCCATAAAACGAAACTTTTTTTGTCCGCATAAAAAATAATTTATGCGTATGGAAATCCACTCAACTCAATTCAGTAAAAAACAAGTAAAAGTAACAAATCGAAATAAAATAATAGATTCATCTCGTATATCAAAACATTTCGGAATAAAGGATTTCTCTTTTTATTTTCAATATGAATTGATAGGTTAGATACAAATAGATCATATCTTGTAAATGCTCTCTCCTTTCTTTTGTCAATCGACCTTTCTTTTTTTTTTTTTATCTTTTCTTTTGTGTTTCTTAATGATCAAAGGCAAAGGACTGCTTGTATCTCTTATAAGGATAACTTTTCTGTCTTGTTTTGCCACTCATTTTTGATCATTAGTTTTTGAATTTGTGATCGTTAGATCAGAATATTCTTCATAAATCTCGCTCCATTTTTCCTGGACTATAACTGTGGGTAGCCGGCCATTTTTTTTTTTCGAAAGATTTTCTTTTTTGATAGAAAGGACAAGGGGAGTTCTTTTGGCTTGAAATCCGAATAATATTCATTACTTGCTTGAATTGGTTGGTTCTTTCAAGCATTCATCGAAAAGGGCTTCGAATTTGATCAATTCAATTGAGGTATCTGGAAACAATATTTTTTCTTATTTCTTCATTCGAAACGGGCTCTTATTCTATTTCTGTATTCTTTCGAAATTCAAAGACTCATTACTAAATCACAAATAAAAAACAGGGAATAGATTCATAGGTCCTATGCCTTGGAATAGAACTTAGGGTTAATAGAAATAGTAGATCACATAGATTCAACAAATGAGGTGGGTTCATTAACAATTCAAAGATGAAAAAATGGCAAAAAAGAAAGCATTTCTTCCTCTTCTATATCTTACATCTAGAGTATTTTTGCCCTGGTGGATCTCTCTCTCATTTAATAAATGTCTTGAATTTTGGATTACTAATTGGTGGAATACTAGGCAATCCGAAACTTTTTTGACTGATATTCAAGAAAAGAGTATTCTAGAAAAATTCATAGAATTGGAAGAACTCTTACTCTTGGACGAAATGATAAAAGAATACCCGGAAACACATCTACAAACACTTCGTATAGGAATCCACAAAGAAACGATCCAATTGATCAAGATGCACAATGAGGATCATATCCATATGATTTTGCACTTATCGACAAATATAACCTCTTTCATTATTTTAAGTGGTTATTCTATTCTGGGTAATGAAGAACTTGCTATTCTTAACTCTTGGGTTCAAGAATTCCTATATAACTTAAGTGACACAATAAAAGCTTTTTCTATTCTTTTATTAACTGATTTATGTATCGGATTCCATTCGCCCCATGGTTGGGAACTAATGATTGGCTATGTCTACAAAGATTTTGGATTTGCTCACAACGATCAAATTATATCTGGTCTTGTTTCTACTTTTCCAGTCATTCTGGATACAATTTTTAAATATTGGATCTTCCGGTATTTAAATCGTGTATCTCCATCACTTGTAGTGATTTATCATTCAATGAATGACTGATCCAACTATAATATTTGTTACTTTGTAACATAAGGTACATAAGCAAAGCATTTCAATTTTAAGACGTACTTACTCTTTCTACCCTACAGGGATTTCTCCTACTCCTATATTCCAGTAAAATGATTTCAGTACAGTAAATAGCAGAATTGTGGATAGGGAACTATACAAGCGACCTACCTAATTTTATTGTAGAAATTTTCGGGATCAATGATTGGACCATGCAAACTAAAAACACCTTTTCTTGGATAAAGAAAGAGATTATTCGATCTATTTCCGTATCGCTAATGATATATATCATAACTCGGACATCCATTTCCAATGCATATCCCATTTTTGCACAGCAGGGTTATGAAAATCCACGAGAAGCGACCGGGCGTATTGTATGTGCCAATTGCCATTTAGCTAATAAGCCCGTGGATATTGAGGTTCCGCAAGCGGTACTTCCTGATACTGTATTTGAAGCGGTTGTTCGAATTCCTTATGATATGCAAGTTAAACAAGTTCTTGCTAATGGTAAAAAGGGAGGTTTGAATGTGGGAACTGTTCTTATTTTACCTGAGGGATTTGAATTAGCCCCCCCCGATCGTATTTCGCCCGAGATGAAAGAAAAGATAGGAAATCTGTCTTTTCAGAGCTATCGCCCCACTAAAAAAAATATTCTTGTGATAGGTCCTGTTTCTGGTCAGAAATATAGTGAAGTCACCTTTCCTATTCTTTCCCCGGACCCCGCTACTAATAAAGATGTTCACTTCTTAAAATATCCCATATATGTAGGTGGGAACAGAGGAAGGGGTCAGATTTATCCCGATGGGAGCAAGAGTAACAATACAGTTTATAATGCTACAGCGGCTGGTGTAGTAAGTAAAATCATACGAAAAGAAAAAGGGGGGTACGAAATAACCATATCGGATGCGTCAGATGAACGTCAAGTGGTTGATATTATCCCCCCAGGGCCAGAACTTCTTGTTTCCGAAGGCGAATCTATCAAAGTTGATCAGCCATTAACGAGTAATCCTAATGTGGGTGGATTTGGTCAAGGGGATGCGGAAATAGTACTTCAAGATCCATTCCGTGTCCAAGGCCTTTTGTTCTTCTTGGCATCTGTTATTTTGGCACAAATATTTTTGGTTCTTAAGAAGAAACAGTTTGAGAAGGTTCAATTGTCCGAAATGAATTTCTAGATTCTCGGATTTCCAATATCAAGTTCGTAAAAAGAATCAAATTCTTGTTTTGGGAATTCAATTATGTTCTGTATATGTTATGTATGATCAAAAATTATGAAAAGCTTTTTGCTTGTTTCTATTCCAGATGTCGATATCGGGAATTATTTGTACCGCATTCCTAGTCATAGTATGTATATTGTGAAGAAGATTATTTTACTTTATCCCTTCTTTTTTTTTTCAAGCCAAATTCGAGCGGTGTCACTAGGTCACTCTTGTGAGATTGAAATGTCATAGAATGGATCAATCTTTTTCTATTCTAATAGAATAACATCTAAAATTTCACTGGATACTAAACATAAGATAAGTAAGTGGAGAATAGAAAACAAAGGATTATTCGCCTTCTTCTTCTTAGTCTTTTCTTTGACACAAGAAAGGAATTTTCTACATTTCTTTCTTGTGTCTACATAAAAACGGTTTTTGATCCCGTTCGTCAAAAATTACTATCCTTATTAGTTTCTATTTTTTCCATGTTTATCAGAACCCTTTTTTTATATTTATTACGTATACATATAGAAAGTAGTGAACAAACAAAAAAAAAAATAGAGGGAAATCTTTTGATAAAATAGAACTTATTCTAATGGACTTAGAAAAAATTCAACTTTGATGAGATACTAAATAGAGTAGAGTAAGGATAAGGATCTATTCGAAAAGGATTTGCTTTGCATAATAGCTGATCGACAGAAATATATATTGTAATTGTGTCATTCAGGAAAATGAAATCGAGCGATTCCTTCTTTCTTCTAACTTTGAAAGATAGATAAGATACTATCCGCGAATAAGGGATGCTCTAAATTAATTAATGAAGTTTTCAAAAACATTATAAGAAATGAAGTTTTTTTTTTCAAAATAGGGAAAAATTCTTTTTTTTATTTATACTAATAAAATATTATGAAA